TAGGACTAATAGAAAGATGGGAAATATCATAGTATTGTCCGATTCATGAGGATAAGAGAAAGTGTTTTTAGTGCGAAAACTAATAGTAGTAAGAAATGGGCTTATAATGTTTTTTACATTACCATCAATTTGATATATCTTATTCCAAAAAAAAGAAGCCCTTTCATTATTATCCATTGCCAATAAAGTTAATAAACGCAATTTTTTTTTACTGATTTGTGGTATTTCTTTTCCCCATAGAGATATTGAATAGAAAGAGCTACTTTTTTGACCACTATAATTTTGAAACTGAACGTTGAAATGCCCCTCAAAAGTAAGTAAATAGACCCGAAACATATAAAATGCGGTTAATCCTGCTGTGGAACAAGCTATTATTGCGAAAATCGGCGAATACAACCAACTATCATTAAGAATTTCATCTTTGGACCAAAAACAAGCAAGGGGTGGAATACCACAAAGGGAAAGTGTACCTACTAAAAAAGCGGTTTTTGTAATTGGAACATGCTTTTTTAAACCTCCCATAAGAACCATATTCTGACTTTTATCTGGAGAATATCCAACAATAGATTCCATGGAATGAATAATAGATCCAGATCCTAAAAATAACAATGCTTTGGAATAAGCATGAGTAATCAAATGAAATAAAGCGGCTCGATAAGAACCCATACCTAGAGCTAACATCATATAACCTAGTTGAGACATCGTAGAATAAGCTAAACTTCTTTTAATATCTTTTTGAGCCAGAGCTAAAGTAGCTCCTAGTAATACTGTTATTATACCTATCAAAGATATGAAATTCATTATGTAAGGTATAATTATAAAAAGAGGAAGAAGTCGAGCTACAAGAAAAATTCCCGCTGCTACCATAGTAGCAGCGTGGATAAGAGCCGAAATCGGAGTAGGGCCTTCCATGGCATCAGGTAACCATACATGAAGAGGGAATTGTGCCGATTTAGCAACTGCACCAGCAAATAAAAGAAAGGAACACAAAGTAACAAATAGAAAATTAACTTCATTATTATAAATCAAGTTATTGAATATTTCGAACAAATCCCGAAATTCAAAACTACCCGTTATCCAATAAAGACCTAAAATTCCTAATAATAAACCAAAATCCCCTACACGATTAGTTACAAACGCTTTTTGACAAGCAGTTGCTGCAATAGGTCGCGTGAACCAAAAACCTATTAATAGGTAAGAACACATTCCAACTAATTCCCAAAAAATATAAATTTGTATCAAATTAGAACTAGTAACTAATCCCAACATTGAAGCATTGAAAAAACTCAGATAAGCAAAAAATCTCAAATATCCTTGATCATGAGACATATAATTATCACTATAAAAAAGAACCAAAATTCCAACGGTAGTAATTAATATTAACATAATAGAAGTAAGTGGATCGATTAAGTAACCGAATTCTAAAGAAAAATCATTATTAATGGTCCAAGACCATACATATTGATAGATAGAACTTCTATTTATTTGCTGAATAGATAGATAGAATGAAAGCATCATAACTATGCTTAACAGTAAAATACTAGGAAAAGCCCACACACGACGAAGATTTTTTGTTGCCGTTGGAAAAAGTACAAGTCCCACTCCTATTAACATAGGAACTGGTAGTGGAATGAAAGGTATAATCCATGAATATTGATATGTATATTCCATAATAAAAAAGCTTTTTATTCTTGTTTTATTCTAAATTAATTATTAATTGTTTCTGATTCACCGGCTCTTATCACTTTTTTAAGTTCAGTAAAAAATCAAGATATGGAAAATTTAAATAAAATTTTCTATTCTTAATTTTTCTCAATCTTTTTTTTTTTTCAATTTTTTTTTTATTCTATACAATATCAGGAAAACGAAAGAAAAATTTTAATTGTTTGAATAATAGATGTCTTTCACATCCAACTATAGAAATGAATAACTTTTTTTTTAATTTTTCATGGCAGTTCCAAAAAAACGTACTTCTATCTCAAAAAAACGTCTTCGTAAAAATATTTGGAAGAAAAAGGCATATTGGGCAGCGTTGAAAGCTTTTTCGTTAGCGAAGTCTCTTTCAACCGGAAATTCAAAAAGTTTTTTTGTACGACAAATAAATAATCAAACGCTAGATTAAAGAATCTAAATCTGAAAATGGTACCCCTTTTTTTAATATATTTTCTGCTTTCCGAATGGGGATTCTTATTTTCCCCATCGGTTCACTTGTCACAATAATAAAACTTATTTATTATTTTGTACATAAAAGAAGATATAAGATCTTTAGGAAAAATAAAAATCTTATTATGAATAAAAGGATAATAAAGATTTTTATTGGAATCTTTCAATGCCTATTTATATTGAATATTGAAACGAAACGATTTTTTCTTATTAATTTGAATTCAAAATAAATATATATTTATTTTGACTCCTTCAATCTCGACGATTAACTAAAAATCGATTATTATTATTTCAAATAACCTACGCCGCTATGGTGAAATCGGTAGACACGCTGCTCTTAGGAAGCAGTGCTAGAGCATCTCGGTTCGAGTCCGAGTGGCGGCATGGCATCTTATACAAGAGATATAATAAGTCCTATAATGAATTCAATTCTTAATTTCAATTTCGTATAATTTTGTACCCCCCTTTTTTAATTATGATATTTTCTACTTTAGAACATATATTAACTCATATATCCTTTTCGATCGTTTCAATTGTAATTACAATTTATTTGATAAGCTTATCAGTCGATGAAACCGTAGGACTATATGATTCGTCAGAAAAAGGGATGATAGCTACTTTTTTCTGTATAACAGGATTATTAGTCACTCGTTGGATTTATTCGGGCCATTTCCCATTAAGTAATTTATATGAATCATTAATTTTTCTTTCATGGAGTTTCTCCATTATTCATATGGTTCCATATGTTAAAAAACATAAAAATTATTTAAGCGCGATAACCGCGCCAACTACTATTTTTACCCAAGGCTTTGTTACTTCTGGTCTGTTAACCGAAATGCATCAATCAGAAATATTAGTACCTGCTCTCCAATCCCATTGGTTAATGATGCACGTAAGTATGATGGTATTGGGTTATGCAGCTCTTTTATGTGGATCATTATTATCAGTAGCTCTCTTAGTCATTACATTTCGAAAAGTTCTAAGGATTTTTAGTATTAGTAAAAACAATAATTTTTTAAATGAGTCATTTTTCTTTGGAGAGATCCAATACATGAATCAAGGAAACAATGTTTTACTAAGCACTTCTTTTTTCTCTTTTAGAAATTATTACAAGGCTCAACTGATTCAACAATTAGATCACTGGAGTTATCGTATTATTAGTTTAGGGTTTATCTTTTTAACAATAGGTATTCTTTCGGGAGCAGTATGGGCTAATGAGGCATGGGGATCCTATTGGAATTGGGACCCAAAAGAAACTTGGGCATTTATTACTTGGACCATATTTGCCATTTATTTACATACCCGAACAACTAAAAATTTGGAAAATGTAAATTCCGCAATTGTGGCTTCTATGGGCTTTCTTATCATTTGGATATGCTATTTTGGAGTCAATTTATTAGGAATAGGGTTACATAGTTATGGTTCATTTAATTTACATTAACATCTAATTAAATGAAAAGGATCCTGACGAATACAAAGATAGAATATATACCTATATTTCTATTCTATATTAAGTAAGAATATAAGATAAGAAATAAGCTGTCGAGAACCATTTGAATCAAGTAGTATAGTGATTCAAATGGTTCTCACAAAGTTCAAATCTATCTGGTTACAATTCCAATTCATTTTTACTTAACTTAAAACTTAAGAGAAAAAAGACTTCTTTCTCATTGTACAATGAACAATATCCAAAATAATAGGATTGCTTTTTGATTTGTTCTTTTTTCCTGAAAACTATTGATAAAAATAATTAGATATAATAGCTTCCACCTTGTCAACTGATAATGAAAGAACGAAATCCGGATAAATACCGATACCTATTATTGGTAGAAGGATAGAAATCGAAACAAATAACTCTCGCGGTCCAGAATCAAAAAAATAAGAATTTGGAACATTAAATAGCTTGTATCCATAGAACATTTGGCGTATCATGGATAATAAATAAATAGGCGTTAATATCATTCCAATTGCCATTAAAAAAGTAACTAGTATTTTTGGCATTAAAAGATATTTTTGACTGGTAATTATTCCAAAAAATACTAATAATTCTGCAACAAAACCGCTCATGCCCGGTAATGCAAGGGAAGCCATCGATAAGATACTGAACATCGTAAATATTTTTGGAAGGGGGATAGCCATTCCACCCATTTCGTCGAGATAAAGAAGACGTATTCTATCATAACTCGTTCCTGCCAAGAAAAAAAGAGCAGCACCAATAAATCCATGAGAGATTATTTGTAAAATGGCTCCGTTGAGTCCCGTATCGGTTATAGAGCCAATTCCAATAATTATGAAACCCATATGAGATATAGAGGAATAGGCTATTCTTTTTTTTAAATTACGTTGACCCGGAGATGTTGAAGCTGCATAGATTATTTGTATTGCGCCTATTGTAATCAACCAAGGAGAAAATAGGGAATGCGCGTGGGGTAATAATTCCATATTGATCCGAACCAACCCGTAGGCTCCCATTTTTAATAAAATTCCGGCTAGAAGCATACAAGTACTATAATGTGCCTCCCCGTGGGTGTCTGGTAACCATGTATGTAAGGGGATAATCGGTAATTTGACAGCAAAAGCAATAAGAAATCCAATATAGAATATTATTTCCAGTGCCGCAGGATACGATTGATTAGCTAATGTTTCAAAATTTAATGTTGGTTCATTAGAACCATATAAACCAATACCCAAAACTCCTATTAATAGAAATATGGACCCTCCCGCAGTGTACAAAATGAACTTTGTAGCTGAATAGAGACGTTTCTTCCCCCCCCACATCGATAGAAGTAGATAAACGGGAATTAATTCTAATTCCCACATGATGAAAAAAAGTAAAA